ATCAAAAAATACGAAACTGTATTAAGAATTATGTACAAAAAAATATGAGAATATCCTCCGGTGTTGGCGTTGAGGGAATTGCACGGATAGAGATTCAAAAAAGAATCGATCTAATTCAAGTCATAATTTATATAGGATTCCCAAAATTCTTAATAGAAAATAGACCGCGGAGAGTCGAAGAATTGCAGATGAATGTACAAAAAGAACTTCATTGTGCGAACCGAAAACTAAACATTGCTATTACACGAATTGCAAATCCTTATGGACACCCTAATATTCTTGCAGAATTTATAGCTGGCCAATTAAAGAATAGAGTTTCTTTTCGCAAAGCAATGAAAAAAGCTATTGAATTAACCGAGCTGGCGAATACAAAAGGAATTCAAGTACAAATTGCGGGACGTATCGACGGAAAAGAAATTGCACGCGTCGAATGGATCAGAGAAGGTAGGGTTCCTCTACAAACCATTGGAGCTAAAATTGATTATTGTTCCTATACAGTTCGAACTATATACGGGGTATTAGGAATCAAAATTTGGATATTTGTAGACGAAGAATAATAAGACTTGACGTGTTTTTACATTATACCAAGTAATGGACAAAAAAAGAAAAACCCTTTTATTCTTTTTATGTTCAAGCAAAACAAAAAAAAGAGCAATTCTGCAATTCTAGAGGGTTCAATAAAAATTCGATTGATCATTTTATATAATTGCTATGCTTAGTGTGTGACTCGTTGGTTTTTTTAGGGCTAGGATTCAAAAAACGGACCAGGGCCCAGAGTATGAACTAATAACTATAGCACTAATAACCAACTCATTGCTTCGCATTATCTGGATCCAAAGAACCAGTCAAGATAAAGATATAATATATTGGACATATCGTTGTAGCAACTGAAATCTTTTTTTGCATAAAGATAAAGATAAAAAAAACCAATCGGATTATGAGTTGTGAAGTTCTAAGTCGGAAAGCAAAATAGAAAAAAAGTATGCGGATAAGTGGAAGGATGAGAGAAAGAGAGAACGGAAATATCAATGATATATGATTCCAATATGTAAGGTCGATGAGTCATCTCATAAAACGCAGTGTAATAAAGCATAAATTCAATAATGATTCATGCATAATTAGATGAATCCGCTTATAGAACAAAAAAATCAAGAGCCTCGAGCCAATAAAGACTGAGAAAATTGACTTAAGAAAAAAGGACTCCGCCGGAAAATTCAGACCTAACCATTAATCGAGAAGCAATGGGAACGATATAACCCGTGAATGCAGAAGATTCTATTGAAAATGAATCTTAATGATTCATTGGGTGGGATGGCGGAACAAACCAGGGACCTCCTCTTTTATTCTTTTATTTTGAGAGGTCATGAACGAACCCTATAACTAAAATAGATATGGAAAGAGTAAATATTCGCCCGCGAAAGTTTTTTTTTATTAGAAAGACATTGACATTATCTAGAAATAGAATACATGTTTAATTAAATAATATCTAAACACGCTAGACAAATTTCGAATAGATTAACGAATTGATTAATTAGATGCAATTTCAAAGAATCCTATGATTCAGCATATTATTCATTAAACACATGTATATCTTCATAAAATCTGTTTTAGTCGTTTCATTCGCGAGGAGCTGGATGAGAAGAAACTCTCATGTCCAGTTCTGTAGTAGAGATGGAATTGAAAAAGAACCATCAACTATAACCCAAAAAGAACAAGATTCCGTAAACAACATAGAGGAAGAATGAAAGGAATATCTTATCGAGGTAATCATATTTGTTTCGGTAGATATGCTCTTCAAGCACTTGAACCCGCTTGGATTACAGCTAGACAAATCGAAGCAGGGCGCCGAGCAATGACACGAAATGTACGCCGCGGCGGAAAAATATGGGTACGTATATTTCCAGACAAACCAGTTACAGTAAGACCCACGGAAACCCGTATGGGTTCAGGGAAAGGATCCCCAGAATATTGGGTAGCTGTTGTTAAACCGGGTAGAATACTTTATGAAATGGGTGGAGTAGCCGAAAATATAGCTCGAAAGGCTATTTCAATAGCGGCGTCCAAAATGCCTATAAGAACTCAATTCATTATTTCTGGATAGAAATGTAGAACCAAAGGAAAGAAGTCTTGTGTATAAAAAAACAATTGCAGGGTTTTCTTTCTTTTTTTTTTTTTTACTTCGTCCTTTGCTTTATTTTACATTAAAAAAACGGATAAAAAAAAATGATATGATTCAACCTCAAACCCATTTGAATGTAGCAGACAATAGCGGGGCACGAGAATTGATGTGTATTCGAATAATAGGAGCTAGTAATCGCCGATATGCTCATATTGGTGATGTTATTGTTGCTGTGATAAAAGAAGCAGTACCAAATACGCCTCTAGAAAGATCAGAAGTGATCAGAGCTGTAATTGTACGTACTTGTAAAGAACTCAAACGCGATAACGGTATAATAATACGATATGATGACAATGCTGCAGTTGTCATTGATCAAGAAGGAAATCCAAAAGGAACCCGCGTTTTTGGCGCGATCGCCCGGGAATTGAGACAGTTAAATTTTACTAAAATAGTTTCATTAGCACCTGAGGTATTATAATATGAGACCGTGAGATAGTGATAGTATTTAAATAAAATAGATAAATTAGTAGATTATGTCTCACGCATATACTTTTAAGAATTTTCTTTAATAATTTTTATAAAAAAAGAACATGCTGATTATATCCAAATTCGGAAGCAACAATAATTTTAGTTTATCATGGGTAAGGACACTATTGCTGACATAATAACTTCTATACGAAATGCTGACATGGATCGAAAGGGAACGGTTCGAATAGCATCTACTAACATGACCCAAAACATTGTTAAAATACTTTTACAAGAGGGTTTTCTCGAAAACGTAAGGAAACTTGTAGAAAATAACAAATATTTTTTGGTTTTAACCCTACGACATAGAAGGAATAGGAAAGGACCATATAGAACTCTTTTAAATTTAAAACGAATAAGTCGACCTGGTCTCCGAATCTATTCTAACTATCAACGAATTCCTAGAATTTTAGACGGGATGGGGATTGTAATTCTCTCTACTTCTCGGGGTATAATGACAGACCGTGCAGCTCGGATAGAAGGAATCGGCGGAGAAATTTTGTGCTATATATGGTAAATTTTCTGCTATCCGAATTGTATCTGTAACTTCCTGTTTGTGAAAAAAACGAATAAAAAAGCCAAGTTGTCTAATATCACGCCTTCCTACATTAGTTCATACTTCAAGGAGGGTTTGTCTGGAATAAAAGAAGAAAAATGGATTCATGAGGGTTTAATTACTGAATCACTTCACAATGGTATGTTCGGGGTTCGTTTAAATAATGAAGTCAGATTCTAAGTTCTGTTTCAGAAAGGATCCGACACTCTTTTATACATATACTACCAGGAGATAGAATCAAAGTTTAAGTAAGTCGTTATGATTCAAACGGGGGGGGGGGGGGCGGCGCAGAATTTATAGACCCCACAACAAAGATTCGAATGGTTCGGTGGTTTTTCAAGATTCCTTTCATGAGGATCTAATTCACGGTTCAAAAATTTCAAGAAACTTATTTTCTTCCAATCAGTAAAGTAGATTCGAAATTCAGTTAAGGAATAACAATTATGAAAATAAGAGCCTCCGTTCGTAAAATTTGTGAAAAATGCCGACTGATCCGTAGAAGGGGACGCATTATAGTAATTTGTTCCAACCCGAGACATAAACAAAGACAAGGATAATCTTTCGAAAAGGGACTCTCTAAAGGAACCGATGAACAAATCAAAATAAAAGATCTGTTTTGACATGAAATGGATATATCCATATATCTCTGACTTATATTTCGGAAATGATAAAATATGGCAAAATCTATACCAAGAAGCGGTTCACGTAGGACTGGACGTGTGGGTTCACGTAAAAGTGCACGGCGAATACCAAAGGGCGTTATTCATGTTCAAGCAAGTTTCAACAACACCATTGTGACAGTTACAGATGTACGGGGTCGGGTTATTTCTTGGTCCTCCGCCGGTACTTGTGGATTCAGGGGTACAAGAAGAGGGACACCTTTTGCTGCTCAAACCGCAGCAGGAAATGCTATTCGAGCAGTAACAGATCAAGGTATGCAACGAGCAGAAGTCATGATAAAAGGTCCGGGTCTCGGAAGAGATGCAGCATTACGCGCTATTCGTCGAAGTGGTATACTTTTAAGTTTCGTAAGGGATGTAACCCCTATGCCACATAATGGCTGCAGACCCCCTAAAAAAAGGCGAGTGTAGAAATAAACATTGAAGAGATTTCAAGAGAAATAAATGACTCAAAAATCTGACAAATAATATTACTATGGTTCGAGAGAAATTAAAAGTATCTACTCGGACACTACAGTGGAAATGTGTTGAATCAAGAGCAGACAGTAAGCGTCTTTATTATGGACGCTTTATTCTGTCTCCACTTATGAAAGGTCAAGCCGACACAATAGGCATTGCGATGCGAAGAGCTTTGCTTGGAGAAATCGAAGGAACATGTATTACACGCGCAAAATCTGAGAAAATCCCGCATGAATATTCTACCATAGTAGGTATTCAAGAATCGGTACATGAAATTTTAATGAATTTGAAAGAAATTGTATTGAGAAGTAATCTATATGGAACTCGTGACGCGCTTATTTGTGTCAAAGGTCCTGGATATGTAACTGCTCAAGACATCCTCTTACCACCTTCTGTGGAAATCGTTGATAATACGCAGCATATAGCTAACCTAACGGAACCAACTGATTTTTGTATTGGATTACAGATTGAAAGGAATCGAGGATATAATATAAAAACACCAAATAACTTTCAAGACGGAAGTTATCCTATAGATGCTATATTCATGCCTGTTCGAAACGCGAATCATAGTATTCATTCTTATGGAAATGGAAATGAAAAACAAGAGATCCTTTTTCTAGAAATATGGACAAATGGAGGTTTAACTCCTAAAGAAGCACTT